CCGGGAACAGGGCCTATCACAAGAATATTTTTTTTATCGGGACGATAACTCTGAAAAGAAAGATTTCCTATCTTTTCTTTCAACTCAGGAGAAATACGGTCGGGCGGCGCTAATTCGAATCCCTCGGGCAAAATAAGAACAGCACCCACATTTAACCCTCCCTTTTTCCCATTACCAAGAACTTGTTTCAGTTGCATATCATAAGGAATTCGAAGAACTGCTTCAAATACAGTATCGGGAAGCACAGCTTGGGGAACTTCAATATCCACGGGCTTATTAGCTAAATGGCAATTGGCACATACAATTCGTCCGGTTGCTTCTCGTGGGTTTTCATAACCCTGCTGCGCAAAAATGGGATATGCATTTGAAATAGATGTCCGAGTTATTACGTATATCATGATCGATACAGAAATCGATCGAATCATCTGTTCCTTTACCCAAGAAAAAGTATTTCTATTTTCCATATCCAATCGCAGATCCCAGAATTTCTACAATAAATTAGATAGGTAGCTAAGCTAATCTAGTTCCCTATACACGAGTCTGTTGTCATTCTACTGCAACAGTTGTACTGGAATGATGAATACCTTGAGCAGGTAGAAATAGAAAGAATTTTGCTAAAATGGAAAAGGGCTTTCTTTCTAAAGGAAGAAAGATGCTAATTTGATTAATATCAGGAAATCGAATGAGTTTATGCTTCACTAATTGAATGATAAATGACTACAAGCGAAGGAGATAGACGGTTTAAAGAAAAAAAGATCCAAAATTTAAAACATGTATCTAGAATCACTGGAAAACTACAAACAAAAATAGTGAAAATTAGCTCATTAGGAGCCCATCCAAGATCGTTGTAGACCCAACGAATTAGTAGTTCCCAACCGCGGGTGGAGTGAAATCCAACAAAAAAATCAGTAACTAAAAGAATCAAAAAAGCTTTTATTGAGTCATTTAAGTTATAGAAGAATTCCTGAACCCAAGAATTCAAAATGACAAGTTCCTCTTTACCCAGAAAAAAAGAACCACTTAGAATAGCCAAACAGATTATATTTGTCGAGAAATGCAAAATGATATGGAGATGATCCTCATTATCTATTTTGACCAATTGTATTATTTCCTTGTGTATTCCTATAGGAGGTTTTTGTACATGTGTCTTCGGTTTCTCTTTTATCATTTCGTCCAAGAGAAAAAGTTCTTCTAATTCTATGAATCTTTCTAGAACCTTTTTCTCCTGAATATCAGTTAAGAGAGTTTCAGATTGCCTGGTATTCCACCAATTCTTAATCCAAAGTTCCAGACATTTGTTAAAAGAGAAAGAGACTCCCCAGGGCAAAAGTACGATAAATACAAGATATAGGAAAGAAGGCAATGCTTTCTTTTTTTTCATTTTTGATCTGTAAATTGAGTTGTTAATGAATCTGCTTCATTCGCTGACTCTATTTCATTCGCTGACTCTATATGATATTTCTTTTTATTTGAAGCAAAAATTCTATAACAAGGTTTGAGACCTTGTATCTATTCCTCTTTTTTGTATACTAGTGGAATTTCATTGCATTGGGTTCTTTCTTAGATCTAGATGGAGTGGAATAGAGAAATAGAATAAAAAAAAAGCCCTTTCGGATGAAAATGGAAGAATATTATGCCATATATCTCACTTGGACAAAACAAATTAGAAGCAATTTTCTCTTATCCTCGTTTGTTCCTTTCTTTAGATAAATACTCAAAAATCTCCTTACAATAACGAATCCAATTCATTCAATTCATTTCAAAAAAATTAAATCGGTATTCAAAATACTTCAATTGGTACGCGCAAGAAATAGGCCAATTCGGCAGCTTTTTGTTCAATTTCTCGTGGAGTAAAAAACTTCTCATCAGTACGAGTCAAGGGAATGACCCCCTGGCCCCGGATTTCCATATAAAGGATACGACGAGGATAAAGACCCTCTTTAACCTGAATTCTAATTGATTGGATATCCTGCATAAGGAATCGAAGGAAGACGCGACGTTTTATTCCAGGGAATCCCCAACGAAAAATGCACACTATTCCCTCTTTTCTATCGAATCGGTCATAACCACTGCCTACATTCCACAAAATAGTGCACCACAAGTAGGAGCTAATGAATAGGCCCGCGATTCCGTAGAAAGACATCACGACCCCCTGTGGAAAAAAAAGAATTTGTTGAGATGGAAGTACAGATATCATATTCTTACCAAGATAACTGGAAGCCCCAACCGATAAAAATCCTAGTGAACCTAGAAAAAGAATACAGGCCCAGAAAAAATTACCTCTTTTTCGAGAACCTTTTAGAAGTTCTATCCATATGTGTTCTGATCGCCAATTCATATTAGATATACTAAATCCAGCAGCGGTCGATTGAAATTGAGAGAATAAGCTAAATGATTTTGACTTTACTTTTTTTGATTCTGAAATCGCCTTCAGTAACTAGTACTCCTGTGAAATAATTGGTTAGATACATTGACTTTCTATTCAAAAAATATCTGTTGATCCACTTAAAATAAAACTCGCTATACCCGGCTCCGCATATGCATGCATTTATGCTCGTAGCCTATACCCGCATCCATAGCCGTTTTTCATTTTTCATTTGTGTGTAGAAAGAGCCACATACCCTACCATATTATATTACTTACACTAAAAAATATCTGTATTATGATCCTGCGTGGAAATACATTGAGAAAATTCGGCCCCATTGGTTCTAGACAATCTTATTTTTCTGCACATAAAGAAATAAAGAAGCCATTGCAATTGCCGGAAATACTAAGCCTACTAAAGGCACGAAAATAGAAGGTAAGTTAAAATCCGTCATAGAATAGGTGTCTCAATTCAAATTTACTATTTCTATCTATTCGAAAAATATCTTAAGATTCTTATAATATAATTAAGTATATCTATTATAAGGAATATTGACTATTGTATTTTTTAGTTTGCAAAATAAAGATTTTTTATAGAATACTATGGAATACTTTAGTATTCTATAAAAAAAAATGAATGGAATGGATAATAAGAAAATTGCAAAAAAGGAGATTAAAAAGATTTGATTTTTCTTTTCCCGTCCTCATGGCCTTTCTATCCTTCTAATCGAACTTGAAATTGGATTCAAAAGAAAGCGATTGTGAAAATGAAATACCTCTTTCAGAATACCCTTTTAAATTTTAAAAGGTCTCAGTACGACTTTTAGTCGAATGCGCCCATTTCGAATCCTAAATCAGTTTCGTCTACCTACTTCCACATGCAATACTTCTTCAACCACTCTCGGACCCCCACAAACGCAAGATGCGCGTCAGGTTTTGAAATAAGGATATCCCCCAACCCCAGTATACCGAAACTCGCTCTTATCCTATCCCACCGGTTGTAAGGATTCATACATAGGGCTTTTTAGTTGATTGATAGTGCCGTAAAGTTGAAGCTTTTTTATACTTTTTTATTAAGCTGTAATTTCCTTCCTGCATACGTGCTCCTCTATCCTCTAGAAGCTCATACAATAATGCGCGGTAAAGGCGGAAAAATAGCATACTCAATCAAAATCAAAGGGCAAATTCTCTTACCTACTACAGATCTCATACTACCCCCTTAGACTTTTTAAGGCGATATACCACCCAAAGGGTATGAAAATGCCGGGTGGAGTTAGCTTTTCGACGAAAACCCGTCCCGTGCAGCGAAGTCCTGTTAGTAAGACCCCGCGCAAGACACAAGAATGGATTATAGAAGAATATTATTCCGAATACTCCTCCGGACGCGTATAGTAGCATTGCGATTCCTAATCTTTTTTCATTGATTCTTTCCCAATAAATAAAGACTTTTTCTGTAAATACTGCGTATTTGATTCCATTATCATATGATAATACTATATTTGTATTTATTTATTGTATTATACCTTTATATATTCTAAATATATAGAATAGAGGAATCTCGATTTGTCAAGTCTCATGATCGTATCAAGATCTATTTTTATTCGGCTCAATCTTAAAAAAAAGATTGAGCCGAGTTTAATTGCAATCAATTAGAAGAATAAAGAGGAATTACTGCATTTCGTAACTGCTTTTTTCTCTTTCTATTTCGCTTCTTTTTTATTTAGACCTTCTTTATATCTAGTTTTATCTACTTATCTAGTTTATCTACCGGCTCGAACTCGAATTTGATCGCCTTCCATATTTCACAAGCTGCGGCTAGTTCAGGACTCCATTTGCAAGCTGCTCGGATAATTTCATTACCTTCACGAGCAAGATCGCGCCCTTCGTTACGAGCTTGTACACAAGCTTCTAAAGCCACCCGATTAGCTACTGCACCAGGTGCATTTCCCCAAGGATGTCCTAAAGTTCCTCCACCAAATTGTAATACGGAATCATCTCCAAAGATTTCGGTCAGAGCTGGCATATGCCAAACATGAATACCCCCTGAAGCCACCGGTATAACACCTGGCATAGATACCCAGTCCTGAGTGAAAAAGATACCGCGAGCACGATCTTTTTCAATAAAATCATCGCGCAATAAATCAACAAAACCTAAAGTCATTTCGCGTTCCCCTTCTAACTTACCTACTACTGTACCGGCGTGGATATGATCTCCCCCAGACATACGCAATGCTTTAGCTAATACACGAAAATGCATACCATGATTTTTCTGTCTATCAATAACTGCATGCATTGCCCGGTGAATGTGAAGAAGTAGGCCATTGTCGCGGCAATAATGAGCCAAAGTAGTATTTGCGGTGAATCCCCCAGTTAAGTAGTCATGCATTACAATAGGAACCCCTAATTCCCTCGCAAATATAGCTCTCTTCATCATTTCTTCGCATGTACCTGCAGTCGCATTCAAGTAATGCCCCTTGATTTCACCGGTTTCGGCCTGTGATTTATAAATTGCTTCGGCACAAAAGACAAAACGGTCCCTCCAGCGCATAAATGGTTGTGAGTTTACGTTTTCATCATCTTTGGTAAAATCAAGTCCACCGCGTAGACACTCATAACACGCTCTACCGTAATTTTTTGCGGATAATCCCAATTTTGGTTTAATAGTACATCCCAATAAAGGACGGCCGTACTTGTTCAACTTATCCCTTTCAACTTGGATACCATGAGGCGGACCTTGGAAAGTTTTTGAATAAGTAGGGGGAATTCGCAGATCCTCCAGACGTAGAGCGCGTAGGGCTTTGAAACCAAATACGTTACCCACAATGGAAGTAAACATGTTAGTAACAGAACCCTCTTCAAATAGGTCTAATGGATAAGCTACATAAGCGATATATTGATTTTCCTCCCCAACAACGGGCTCAATGTGATAGCATCGCCCTTTGTAACGATCAAGACTGGTAAGTCCATCAGTCCAAACAGTTGTCCATGTACCAGTAGAAGATTCGGCAGCTACTGCAGCCCCTGCTTCTTCGGGCGGAACCCCGGGCTGAGGAGTTACTCGGAATGCTGCCAAGATATCAGTATCCTTGGTTTCATACTCCGGGGTGTAATAAGTCAATTTATAATCCTTAACACCAGCTTTAAATCCAACACTTGCTTTAGTTTCTGTTTGTGGTGACATAAGTCCCTCCCTACAACTCATGAATTAAGAATTCTCACAACGACAGGGTCTACTCGATATGGATTAGGCGTAAATGAAACCTTTGCAAAAATCTTTTAAAACAAAAAGGGTATTCAATTAATATCAACTCATTAAAGAAAATGGAGGGCATGCTTAAGTTAATGAATATGTTTCATTCATATATAAGGCGTACACCCTGTGTATGTTCTATCCTATAGGAATTCTACTATAGGAATTCGATAGGAATTGAGTTGTTGTTATGGTAAGTTAACATGGTTCGTTATTAAACCATGGATTTGATTCACCAAATCCATCATTATTGTATACTCTTTGATAGATATAGCGCAACCCAAATCAATCCCTAATCCTTATTTTACAAGTTCTTAATAGGCCCCTTTCTTATTTTGAATGTAAATACCTAAATACTAAGAAAATTCTCTGTTGACAGCAATCTATGCTTCACAGTAGTATATATTTTGTATATCGAAGTCCTAGATAGGAAAGTAGAGTAGGGACAGATCCTCCACAAAAGGCGAAATGTATATGAAAAAAAAGATTGATTGAACTTTCCAACGGACTCATTCCATGAGTAAACGATTGAATGGGATTCGCTTGGGCAACGAAATCAAGTCCTCGTCCCCCTTTCTCTCTTATTAAATTAACTAATTCATTTCCTTTTGACTTTTGGATTTTTGGCTATTTTTTTGGATTTGATTTGGCATTATTCAACAAGAAAAAATTCGACAAATTCCTTTTTTTTTTGAAAATTATGTGATAATTATGAGAACCAATCCTACTACTTCTCGTCCCGGGGTTTCCACAATTGAAGAAAAAAGCACAGGGCGTATCGATCAAATTATTGGACCCGTGCTGGATATCACTTTTCCCCCGGGCAAGTTACCTTATATTTATAACGCTTTGGTAGTCAAGAGTAGAGACACTGCCGGTAAGCAAATTAATGTGACTTGTGAGGTACAACAATTATTAGGAAATAATCGAGTTAGAGCTGTAGCTATGAGTGCTACAGACGGGTTGATGAGAGGATTGGAAGTGATTGACACGGGAGCTCCTCTCAGTGTTCCAGTCGGTGGAGCTACTCTCGGACGAATTTTCAACGTTCTTGGGGAACCTATTGACAATTTGGGTCCTGTAGATATTGATGCAACATTCCCTATTCATAGATCTGCGCCTGCCTTTATCGAGCTAGATACGAAATTATCCATCTTTGAAACAGGTATTAAGGTGGTCGATCTTTTAGCTCCTTATCGACGTGGAGGAAAAATAGGACTATTTGGGGGGGCTGGAGTAGGTAAAACAGTACTCATCATGGAATTAATCAACAACATTGCTAAAGCTCATGGAGGCGTATCCGTATTTGGCGGAGTAGGGGAACGGACTCGTGAAGGAAATGATCTTTATATGGAAATGAAGGAATCCGGAGTAATTAATGAAAAAAATTTTGAGGAATCAAAGGTAGCTCTAGTCTATGGTCAAATGAATGAACCGCCGGGAGCTCGTATGAGAGTTGGTTTAACTGCCCTAACTATGGCAGAATATTTCCGAGATGTTAATAAGCAAGACGTGCTTCTATTCATCGATAATATCTTTCGTTTTGTTCAAGCAGGATCGGAGGTATCCGCCTTATTAGGGAGAATGCCCTCCGCAGTGGGTTATCAACCTACTCTTAGTACAGAAATGGGTTCTTTGCAAGAAAGAATTGCTTCTACAAAAAAGGGATCCATAACTTCGATCCAAGCAGTTTATGTACCTGCGGACGATTTGACCGACCCTGCTCCTGCCACAACATTTGCACATTTGGATGCTACTACCGTACTTTCCAGAGGATTAGCTTCCAAGGGTATTTATCCAGCAGTAGATCCTTTAGATTCAACCTCAACTATGTTACAGCCTCGGATCGTTGGCAACGAACATTATGAAACTGCGCAAAGAGTTAAGGAAACTTTACAACGTTACAAAGAACTTCAGGACATTATCGCAATTCTTGGGTTGGATGAATTATCAGAGGAGGATCGTTTAACTGTAGCAAGAGCACGAAAAATTGAACGTTTCTTATCACAACCGTTCTTTGTGGCAGAAGTTTTTACCGGTTCTGCAGGAAAGTATGTTGGTCTTGCAGAAACAATTAGGGGATTTCAACTAATCCTTTCCGGAGAATTAGACGGCCTACCCGAACAAGCTTTTTATTTGGTGGGTAACATCGATGAAGCTAGCACGAAAGCTATAAACTTAGAAGAGGAGAACAAATTGAAGAAATGAAATTAAATCTTTATGTACTAACTCCTAAGCGAATTATTTGGGATTGTGAAGTGAAAGAAATCATTTTATCTACTAATAGTGGCCAAATTGGCGTATTACCAAACCACGCCCCCATTAACACAGCTGTAGATATGGGTCCTTTGAGAATACGCCTCCTCAACGACCAATGGTTAACGGCGGTTCTGTGGAGCGGTTTTGCGAGAATAGTTAATAATGAGATCATCATTTTAGGAAATGATGCGGAACTGGGTAGTGACATTGATCCGGAAGAAGCTCAACAGGCACTTGAAATAGCCGAAGCTAACTTGAGTAGAGCTGAGGGTACGAAAGAGTTGGTTGAAGCGAAGCTAGCTCTCAGACGAGCTAGGATACGAGTCGAGGCTATCAATTGGATTCCCCCATCCAATTGAATACAATCCAATGGTTTAGTTGATACAAAGAAAAAGGGAAGAGGGGTAGAAAAAGTTATTAGATAGCGAAGCGAAGTAAGTCCAATGCTATCTAGTAATTTTTCTACCTACCTACCTACTATTGGATTTGAACCAATGACTCCCGCCGTATGAAAGCAATACTCTAACCACTGAGTTAAGTAGGCAATTTATCACCACAAAGGAAGACCCATTACTTCGATCGATTATAGATCGAATCCTTTTTATAAGCAATACTGCTCCGTTATTGGTATGTTATATAGTAAACAGATCAAAGGGATATCCTCTGGCATTAGAGAATATTCATCTTGACAAGAAATTATCTATATGTTAAGATATCTCTGACAAGGGCTATAGCTCAGTTCGGTAGAGCAACTCGCTTACACGTGCGCCAATGCTTTTCAAGGGAGCTTATTATGCAATGAACATAATTGATCTTATTGCAAAATCAATGTCTTACTTCATGGATTCGAGAGAATAGGAGAACAGTAGCCTGACAAACAGTCGGTTCAGTCCGATTCAGGTGCCAATTCAGGTGCCTAATCAAATAGAACCCTTATTGATTTGCTAGTTGATAAGGTAAATATCTAGCCCACTAAATGCTAGGCGTAATGAGGATAAGGGCCTCCAAAAAAATTCTTTTCGTTCTATGAACTTTAAGGTGTATGAAGTCTCATAGTCAACTCTTGCAGCGGAACGATAGAGACTCCATTTCACTTAGGTTGATTTAATTTAGGCCGGAGGCAGACCTAAGTCAAGGTAATCCTCCTTTGAAACACTTTGGTATTGCTCCTAGATAGATCATAATACAAATAATCAATCAGAGCACAGGGAGCCATCTCATTATCTTTCCGTAAAGAAAAACTATGGTGGACTAACTGATCTTTACATCAGTTGATGAAAGAGCCCAATGCAAAAAAATGCATGTTGGGTCTTTGAAACAGTTCGAATCATTTCGATAATAATCCGTTTGATCTGTTTTACCGAGAAGGTCTACGGTTCGAATCCGTATAGCCCTAATATGTCCTTTTTTTAGATTTTAGGATAGAGATCCTATGTTTCCTTTAGTATAGTTTTCATTTCCTCATTAGTACTTGTTTATAGACTGGACGGTCGCTTGCGCCATAGAATAGAGATAAAAGCATTACCACAGGCTCATTCATCGAAAATCTTAGAGACAGGAAAAGAAAAACGAATTTCTATCAAATCAATAGAAGGAAGGATCCCTTACCTGATTTGAATTCCATCCTCCTTCAAATAGGATATGCTCTAAGTCCCTAGACTTCCCTATAATAACTGCAATGATTTTCTCCATCTTGCGAATTCCTACTTTGTTTGAAGTATATTACTTTGCTTATATATACATTATCTAAATCGATCTACTTTAAATAAAATAGAAAAATCGAAATAAAATCCAAAAATAAAGAAAGAGTAAATAAGAAAACAGAATATTCTGTCTCATAGTTCTGAAATAGAGTTCTTTATTTTTATAGTATTACTCCTCATTAGGCTGCATACATTAGTCATCCTATCTTAATTAGGTTCTAATTTCTAATTCTAAATAGAATGGAAATCAAAAAGAAAGGGAGTCGGGATTCCATTGGATGAATCTTTAAAGAAGACAGGGCACAGAGGAAACAAAGGCTAAACTAAGTGCTTTGGTTTGAGCAAAACGGATTCTTGTTTCACCGAGGAAAAGAGAGAAGTTCTGGATAAATTGACAACGCTGACTTGAATTGACTAATTCAGT